ATGGTATCCTTCTTAATATTATTCTTAATATTAATAGTAATAGTAATTATCCAGAATTTGAACAGAAAATGGATACATTTGATAGAAAATCATTATTAACTGAAATTCGTTTTTTTCTGAACTTAATCAGTAAATTTTCGGGAAAATCAGTATCAAACTTGAATTTTGAAGCATTTTATTTATTTCGAGAACATAAACAAGTAAAAATGGATTCCGAAGAAAAAAAAAGAAAAATCAAATTCTTATTCGACACAATTAGAACTGATCTGAACGATAAAACAATTGTAAATAGAAAAAAATGTATTGGAATAAAAGAAATAAGTAAAAAAGTTCCTCGATGGTCATATAAATTAATCGACGAATTGGAACAACTGGAGGGAAAAAATGAAGCAGAGAATTATCAGATTCGTTCCAGAAAAGCCAAACGTGTAGTGATTTTTACTAATAATTCACAGAATAAGGATACTTATAGTGATACTAGGGATGCTGATAATACTGATAAAAAAAAGGAATTGGCTTTAATACGTTATTCCCAACAACCAGATTTTCGGCGAGACATAATAAAAGGATCTATACGCGCTCAAAGGCGTAAAACAGTTATTTGGAAACTCTTTCAAAGAAGTGTGCATTCGTCTCTTTTTTTGGACAAAATTGAGAAACCCTTGTTCTTTTATCTTGATATTTTCGAGCCAATGCAAATATTTTTTATGTTCAAAAATTGGATGCGGAAAAAGACAGAATTTATAATTTCGGATTATACAGAGGAAAAGACAAAAGAAAGTGAGAAAAATGAGGAGGCCAAAAGAAAAAAAAACGAAAAAGAGGAAAAAAGACGTATAGAAATAGGAGAAACCTGGGATAGCATTATATTTGCTCAAGTAATAAGAGGTTTTTTATTAATAACCCAGTCGATTCTTAGAAAATATATTATATTACCTTCATTGATAATAACTAAAAATATCGTTCGTATACTATTATTTCAATTTCCCGAATGGTCAGAAGATTTTAGGGATTGGAATAGGGAAATTTATATTAAATGCACCTATAATGGCGTTCAATTATCCGAAAGAGAATTTCCAAAAAAATGGCTAACAGACGGTATTCAGATAAAGATATTATTTCCTTTTCGTCTGAAACCTTGGCACAGATCTAAGCTACAATCCTCTGAAAAGGAAAAGGATCCAATGAAAAAAAAAAAAGCGAAAAAAAAGGACTTTTGTTTTTTAACAATTTGGGGAATGGAAGTAGAATTGCCCTTTTCTGGTTATCCCAGAAATCGATTTTCATTTTTTGATCCCATTTTTAAAGAACTAAAAAAAAAAATGAAAAAATTGGAAAATTATTTTTTTCTGGTTCTAAAAGTTTTAAATGAAAGAACAAAATTTTTTCTAAATGTCTCAAAAGAAACAGTAAAATGGATCATCAAAAGTATTCTCAAAAGTATTCTATTTCTAAACGAAAAAATAAAACAACTCCGAAATTCTTTATTTCTATTTAGATTCAAAAAAATGTATGAATTGAGTGAAAGCGAAAAAGATTCAACAATCAGTAAGAAGAATCTAATGATTTACGAATCGCCCATTCCAATTCAATCTATTAATTGGATAAATTCTTCATTAACAGAAAAAAAAATAAAAGATCTGAATGCTAAAACAAAGACAATCAGAGAGCAAATAGAAAAAACGACAAAAGAAAAGAAAAGGGGGTTTATAACTTCAAAGATAAATATTAGTTCGAACAAAACAACTTATAATGCTAAAAGATTAGAATTACAAAAAAATATTTGGCAGATATTACAAAGAAGAAATCTTCGATTAGCCCGTAAATCGCATTCTTTTTTTAAATTTTTCATGGAAAGGATATACATAGATATCTTTCTATGTATCATTAGTATTCCTAGGATTAATGTACAACTTTTTCTTGAATCAACAAAAAAAAATTTAAATAAATCCATTTACAAAAATGAAGCAAATGCAGAAAGAACTGATAAAACAAATCAAAGTATAATTCACTTTATTTCGATTATAAAAAAATATTATAATAATAATATTAGGAATACGAATTCACAGAATTCTTTTGACATATCTTCCTTGTCACAGGTATATGTATTTTATAAATTATCACAAACCCAAATTATTAACGTATATAAGTATAAGTTAAGATCTGTTTTTGAATATCATCGAAGATTTTTTTTTCTTAAGAATGAAATAAAGGATTCTTTTTTGGGAGTAGACAGAATATTTCATTCCAAATTAAGACATAATAACCCTTCCGATTCTGTAATGAATCAATGGACAAATTGGTTAAAGAGTCATTCTCAATATGATTTATCTCAGAGCAGATGGTCTAGACTAATACCACAAAAATGGAGAAATAGAATCAATGAACGTCGTGTGGCTCAAAATAAAGATTTAACCAAATGTGATTCATATGAAAAAAACCGATTAATCCTTTACAAAAAACAACAAGTAGACTCATTAACAAAAAAAAAAAAAAAAATGAAAAAACAATATGGATATGATCTTTTATCATATAAATCTATTAATTATGCGGATAAGAAGGACTCCTATATTTATGGATATAGGTCACCATTCCAAGCAAATAAAAAGCAAGCAATTTCTTATAATTACAACACGCGTAAACAAAAATTATTTGATATAACGGGTGATATCTCTATCAAGAATTATATAGCAGAAGATTATATTATAGATATGGAAAAAAATCTGGATAGAAAGTATTTTGATTGGATGGGAATGAATGTAGAAATACTAAAACGTTCCATATCGAATCTGAAATTTTGGTTCTTTTCAAAATTTGTGATATTTTATAATGCATATACGAATAACCCGTGGATCATACCAATCCAATTACTTTTTTTCAATTTTAATGTAAATCAAAATGTTAGTGAAAATAAAAACATTACTGGAAAAAAAAAAATAATAGATATTTTTAGACCATCAAAAAAAAAAAAATCTCTTGAATTAGAGTTAGAGACTCGAAATCAAGCAAAAGAAGAATACGCAGATCGAGTAGATCTTGAATCATCTCTCTCAAACCAAGAAAAAGATATTGAAGAAGATTATGCAAGATCGGACGGGAAAGGGGATGAGGGTATAAAGAAAAAGAAATACAAGAACAAGATAGAGGCAGAACTAAATTTTTTACTAAGAAAGTATTTTGGTTTTCAATTGAACTGGAAGGGTTCCTTAAATCAAAGAATAATGAATAATATAAAAGTATATTGTCTCCTGATTAGATTGATAAATCTAAAAGAAATTGCTATAGCCTCTATTCAAAGAGGAGAACTAAGTCTAGATATTATGGTGATTCAGAATCAGAAAGATTTAACTCTTACAGGATTGAGGAAAAATAAAGAATTGATGAAAAAGGGAATATTGATTATCGAACCAGTTCGTCTGTCTAGAAAAAACGATGAACAATTTATTATGTATCAAACCACAAGCCTTTCGTTGATTCATAAGAGTAAGCGCCAAATTAATCAAAGATACCCAGAAAAAAGCCATGTTAATAAGAAGAATTTTGATAAATCCATTACAAAAACAAGAGATCAAAAGATAAGAGAAAATAAAGAAAAAAATCATTATGATTTGCTTGTTCCTGAAAAAATTTTATCCGCTAGACGTTGTAGAGAATTGAGAATTCTAATTTATTTCAATCCTAGGAATAGAAATAGTGTGTATAGAAACACAACATTTTACAATGAGACTAAAGTCAATAATTGCTGTCAAGTTTTGGCTAAAAATAAAGATCTTGATAGATATAAAAAAAAACTAATGAATTTTAAATTATTTCTTTGGCCAAATTATCGATTAGAAGATTTAGCTTGTATGAATCGCTATTGGTTTGATACCAATAATGGAAGTCGTTTCAGTATAGTAAGGATACATATGTATCCGTGATTGAAAATTCGTTAATCTACATTTTTTCTTCTATTTACCGTAACATATCTGGTATGCGAAGACAAATGGATACACACATAAATGCGCACACGCATTGTGTTAACTTCTTTTCTGAGGCATTGATGCTAATTCAATGATGTATCCATTAGATCAAAAATGAATCAACAAAATCGTCTTTTTTTTTTTTAAGCCTACAAATTTTTATTTTGTGAATGCATAAATATCGTATTTTTTTATACCTATTTGAATTGGATTGATTAATAATAATTAAATTGATTTGAAAAAAAAAATGAGGAATTCTTAAAGAAATTAAGATTATTGTGTATACAAAATTTAAATTTTGTGTCATTACTCTTACTGATCAATAAAAATATCTATCAAAAAAGGCGGGGGGAGAGCTTTCATTTTATGGTAAAAAATTCATTTCTACCGGTTATTTCACAAGAAAAAAAAGAAGAAAACCCCGGATCGGTTGAATTTCAAGTATTCAATTTCACCAATAAGATACGAAGACTTACTTCACATTTGGAATTGCATCGAAAAGACTATTTATCTCAAAGAGGTTTACGTAAAATTTTGAGAAAACGGCAACGACTACTGTCTTATTTGTCAAAGAAAAATGGAATACGTTATAAAAAATTAATAAATCAGTTGGATATTCGGGAGTCACAAATTCGTTAATTTGAAGAGTCATTTTGAATTATTCGATTTACTAGATCTTGAATTTTGATGAACTTATTTTCTTTTGTTTTAAGCAATTCATGGAAGAATGAATCGAGGAAAAATCTATGAATGTCCCAGCTACAAGAAAAGACCTTATGATAGTCAATATGGGCCCTCACCACCCATCAATGCATGGTGTTCTTCGACTTGTTCTTACTCTGGATGGTGAGGATGTTATTGATTGTGAACCAATATTGGGTTATTTACATAGAGGAATGGAAAAAATTGCGGAAAACCGAACTATTATACAATATCTGCCTTATGTAACACGTTGGGATTATTTAGCTACTATGTTCACAGAAGCAATAACCGTAAACGGACCGGAACAGTTGGGAAATATTCAAGTACCTAAAAGAGCCAGCTATATCCGAGTAATTATGTTGGAGTTGAGTCGTATAGCTTCTCACCTACTATGGCTGGGACCTTTTATGGCAGATATTGGTGCGCAAACCCCTTTCTTCTATATTTTCAGAGAAAGAGAATTAATATATGATCTATTCGAAGCTGCGACAGGTATGAGAATGATGCATAATTTTTTTCGTATCGGGGGAGTAGCGGCTGATCTACCTCATGGTTGGATAGATAAATGTTTTGATTTTTGCGATTATTTTTTAACAGGGGTTGTTGAATATCAAAAACTTATTACGCGAAATCCTATTTTTTTAGAACGAGTTGAGGGAGTGGGCATTGTTGGTGGAGAGGAAGTAATAAATTGGGGTTTATCAGGACCGATGCTTCGGGCTTCCGGAATACAATGGGATCTACGTAAAGTTGATAATTATGAGTGTTACGAGGAATTTGATTGGGAAGTTCAATGGCAAAAAGAAGGAGATTCATTAGCTCGTTATTTAGTTCGAATTGGTGAAATGATGGAATCCATAAAAATAATTCAACAGGCTTTGGAAGGAATTCCCGGCGGTCCATATGAGAATTTAGAAATCCGCTGCTTTGATAGAGAAAAGGAGCCAGAATGGAATGATTTTGAATATCGATTCATTAGTAAAAAACCGTCTCCGACTTTTGAATTGCCAAAACAAGAACTTTATGTAAGAGTTGAAGCCCCAAAGGGGGAATTAGGAATTTTTCTAATAGGGGATCAGAATGGTTTTCCTTGGAGATGGAAAATTCGTCCACCGGGTTTTATCAATTTGCAAATTCTTCCTCAATTAGTTAAAAGAATGAAATTGGCCGATATTATGACAATACTAGGTAGCATAGATATCATTATGGGAGAAGTTGATCGCTGAAATGATAATTGATACAACAGAAATACAAGATATCAATTCTTTTTCCAGATTGGAATCTTTAAAAGAGGTCTATGGAATTCTCTGGGTACTTGCCCCTATTTTTACTCTTGTATTGGGAATCACAATAAGTGTACTAGCAATTGTATGGTTAGAAAGAGAGATATCCGCAGGGATACAACAGCGTATTGGACCTGAATACGCTGGTCCTTGGGGAGTTCTTCAAGCTCTAGCAGATGGAACAAAACTACTTTTCAAAGAGAATCTTATTCCATCTAGGGGAGATATTCGTTTATTCAGTATCGGACCATCCATATCAGTCATATCAATTCTAATAAGCTATTCAGTAATTCCTTTTGGCTATAACTTTGTTTTATCTGATCTCAATATTGGTGTTTTTTTATGGATTGCTATTTCGAGTATTGCTCCCATTGGACTTCTTATGTCAGGATATGGATCAAATAATAAATATTCCTTTTTGGGTGGTCTACGAGCTGCTGCTCAATCAATTAGTTATGAAATACCATTAACTCTATGTGTGTTATCAATATCTCTACGTGCGATTCGTTGAGACAGAAATTTTTCAATGCTATTGCTATGCTCCTTTCTTTATAGGACTTTATTTATAGGAAAGGGGTAGAATAAATTGTATAGAGATCCTCATTTTCATTATTATTATTCGCAATTCGGATTGAAGAACTAAATCAGATAGTTATATGAGTGAAATAAAACAGCTTCTATTGAATATATTTTATGAATACTATATTTAATATATAGTATGATGATTTTAAATTGCAGTAAAAATATTGAGTCTCATTTTCTATGTATAAGAATTCAGTGAAAAAAAAAAATTATAAGCAGAAGAGTCCCTTTACCCCAAGATTGGGTGATTAGTCATCCTGTCTTGAAGCGGGCTCAAAAGACCAACCTTATTGAGTTTTCACTACCATTTGTATGAATTATCATACATGTATTAACATAAATAAAAGGGGGTTAATAAATGAGTGGATGGTTAGAAACACCAAGATACACAAAGGATTAGTAACGCAGATTATGTAAATTATCCCAAAGAGCATTTACGCATAATAGAAAAAGAATACTAATTGGGGCTTTAAGTTGGTAGAAAAAATCAAGCAGTACTCCCCACAATTCCGATCCAGAGTATGCTCCTATCCACTGATTAAATAAATGACTATCAGGAACGAAATAATCCTTAAATTTTTTTTAAGTCCCCTTTTACTTGTACAAAAAAAAGTACAAAAAAAGAAGAATAGGAACGAAAAAAAAATAGAAAGAAAAAAAAAATAGAAAAAGCGATCCCCTTTTTCTATTTTTTTTTTCTTTCTTGTATACATCCATATTCATGGAGATAGAATTCATGTCATAATTCAGAAACAAACTAATGTGTAATTATTTTTCGTAATCGAAAACGATGGGGGGTTTATTGATAATTCTAAAAGAGTTTTTTATTGAAGAATTAAGTTATTACTCAACAAATTCAAATTTTTCATTTTTAAGGGATGAGATCAATTCAGAAGTACCTTTTGTATCTTTATCTTTTATAAAAATGGATTTCTCTTTTTTATTTAATTATTTATTTTTATTTTTTATTAGAACAGACAGAATTCAATTGGTCTAATTCAGAACCGTCCGATAGATCCGATAGATTTGAATCTTATCTATCTTAGGGATATATCAAGAGATATAAATAACCGGCCCGGTCTTTAGATTTATTTAAGGCTTTAGAGGAGCCGTATGAGGTGAAAATCTCATGTACGGTTCTGTAATAGCGATGGTAAGAGTAATGTTATCACCGACTAGGATTATCTAACAGTTTAAGTACAGTTGATATAGTTGATACACAATCAAAATATGGTTTTGGGGGATGGAATTTGTGGCGTCAACCTATAGGTTTCATCGTTTTTCTAATTTCTTCCCTAGCGGAATGTGAAAGATTACCTTTTGATTTACCAGAAGCGGAAGAAGAATTAGTAGCCGGTTATCAAACCGAATATTCGGGTATAAAATTTGGTTTATTTTACGTTGCTTCCTATTTAAACCTATTAATTTCTTCATTGTTTGTAACAGTTCTTTACTTGGGCGGTTCGAATATCTCTATTCCGTATATATTCGTTTCTGAGTTTTTTGAAATAAATAAAGCATATGGAGTTTTTGGAACTACGATTGGTATCTTTATTACACTAGCTAAAACTTATTTGTTCTTGTTCATTTCTATCACAACAAGATGGACTTTGCCTAGGCTAAGAATGGATCAATTATTAAATCTTGGGTGGAAGTTTCTTTTACCTATTTCTCTCGGTAATCTATTATTAACAACTTCGTCTCAACTGTTTTCACTGTAAAAGATTGATCTTCTATATTCATAACTTGTCTCAAACAAGAGAAAGAAACGAAACAAAAATATTCATAGATATTCACGATATGTTCCTTATGGTAACTGGGTTCATGAATTATGGTCAACAAACAGTCCGAGTTGCAAGGTACATTGGTCAAAGTTTCATGATTACCTTATCCCACGCAAATCGTTTACCTGTCACTATTCAATATCCTTATGAAAAATTAATCACATCGGAACGTTTCCGCGGTCGAATCCATTTTGAATTTGATAAATGCATTGCTTGTGAAGTATGTGTTCGTGTGTGTCCTATAGATCTACCCGTTGTTGATTGGAAACTGGAAACTGATATTCGAAAGAAACGATTGCTTAATTACAGTATTGATTTCGGAATCTGTATATTTTGTGGTAACTGTGTTGAGTATTGTCCAACAAATTGTTTATCAATGACTGAAGAATATGAACTTTCGACTTATGATCGTCACGAATTGAATTATAATCAAATTGCTTTGGGCCGTTTACCAATGTCAGTAATTGATGATTATACAATTCGAACAATTCAAATAAAATAAAATTCTTTCTAATTAAAAAAAAAATTCTTATAAAAAGGAAAATCATATAAATCAAATCATATTCTATATATCATATTCTATATATCATATTCTATATATCATATTCTATATATATATAAATATATATAAATAAAATAGAATAGAATAATATAAATTTGGATAATATAAAAAAAATATTAAAAAAAATGAATAAATATTCTAATAAATATTATATTAGAAACATTCTATATTATATAAATATTAAATAAATATATATAGTTTAGTTTTAATATAGTTTCGAATAGTTTCGAATAGTTTCGAACTACTCTTTCGTATAAAGAATGGAATGACATTGGTCCTATAACTGTACCTATATCAATTCACACTCCTTAGGATTTGATTTAATTTAATGCGGAGAGAAACTTAGTATATCAAATTTTTTCCTGGTCGTATCAATAAGGTCATGAAATTTCGATTTATTTATCTCCTATTTTACATATAATGGATTTACCTGAACCGCTACATGATTTTCTTTTAGTCTTTCTGGGATCCGGTCTTGTATTAGCAAGTCTAGGAGTAGTATTACTTACTAACCCAATTTTTTCTGCTTTTTCGTTGGGACTGGTTCTTGTTTGTATATCTTTATTCTATATTTTATCAAACTCCCATTTTGTAGCTGCAGCACAGCTACTTATTTACGTGGGAGCTATAAACGTTTTAATCATATTTGCTGTGATGTTCATGAATGGTTCAGAATATTACCAAGATTTTCCTCTTTGGACCGTTGGGGATGGAATTACTTTGATGGTTTGTACAAGTATTTTTGTTTCACTAATAACTACTATTCCCGATACATCATGGTACGGGATTATTTGGACTACAAGACCAAATCAGATTATAGAGCAAGATTTGATAAGTACTAGTCAACAAATTGGAATTCATTTATCAACAGATTTTTTTCTTCCATTTGAACTCATTTCAATAATTCTTTTATCTGCTTTGATAGGTGCAATTGTCGTGGCTCGCCAGTAAGAAATCTTTAGAACTAGCAATAGAAATCTAAATTCAATTTTGTTCGATTTTCTCACACTTATTTCCGTTGAATTCTATGTGAACGTGAAAAAGTGTTTATAAAGTGTTTATGTAGAAAATCAATTTATTTTATTTATTGCCAATATATTCTTTTGTTCCAAACTTGTTATATTCTTTAGTCAATCGAATCTGTTGAATTGTTGTTCATATTGAAATGAATCGAAATTGATAAGGAGTTGGTCAATGATGCTCGAACATGTACTTGTTTTGAGTGCCTATTTATTTTCTATCGGTATCTATGGATTGATCACGAGCCGAAATATGGTTAGAGCCCTTATGTGCCTTGAACTTATACTGAATGCAGTTAATATAAATCTCGTAACCTTTTCTGATTTTTTTGATAGTCGCCAATTAAAAGGAAATATTTTTTCAATTTTTGTTATAGCTATTGCAGCCGCTGAAGCAGCTATTGGATCGGCTATTGTTTCGTCAATTTATCGTAACAGAAAATCAACTCGTATCAATCAATCGAATTTGTTGAATAAATAGTATTAATCATCATAATTAATTAATTATAAAAAGTAGAATTTAGAATAGTGTAATATTCATCAATTCAAATTAGCATGTATGCTACACAACTTATGATCATGTTTGCGAAAACGTAAGAAATCAAAATATCTTGGTCCTCTTCTTTTCTTATGAATTGATCCAGAAGTCAATTTTGATTAGCAAAATTCTGGTAAATCATTGATTCATCTGGTATCTAAATATATGATTCATTTACGAGTTTACTAGATCGAAAATTTTTAATTTTTGATGTTCAAAAATTACTATAGATCCAATGTCACACTCAGTAAAGATTTATGATACATGTATAGGATGTACTCAATGTGTCCGAGCCTGCCCCACAGATGTATTAGAAATGATCCCTTGGGACGGATGTAAAGCTAAGCAAATTGCTTCTGCCCCAAGAACAGAGGACTGTGTTGGTTGTAAGAGGTGTGAATCCGCCTGTCCGACGGATTTCTTAAGTGTTCGAGTTTATTTATGGCATGAAACAACTCGAAGCATGGGTCTAGCTTATTGATACGTTTCAAAAAACACCACACGAATACGTTTTTTTACTGGCAAAAACCCGTGCTCAAAATAGAAAAGAAAATATTTTCTTTTCTATTTTGAGCACGGGTTTTTCTGGCCCAAGTGTATCTTATTTTTATCACGAATTATTTTCCTTGGTTAACAATAGTTGTAGTTTTGCCAATAGCCGGGGGTTCCTTAATCTTCTTATTTCCTCATAGAGGAAATAAGGTAATTAGGTGGTATACCATTTGTATATGCTTAATTGATCTCCTTCTAACAACCTATGCATTTTGTTATCATTTCAAATTGGATGACCCATCAATCCAACTGACGGAAAATTATAAATGGATCCATTTTTTTGATCTTTACTGGAGATTAGGAATAGATGGACTCTCTATAGGACCTATTTTACTGACGGGATTTATCACCACTTTAGCTACTTTAGCGGCTCAGCCGGTTACTCGTGAATCCCGATTATTCCATTTCCTGATGTTAGCAATGTATAGCGGTCAAATAGGACCCTTTTCTTCTCGAGACATTTTACTTTTTTTCATCATGTGGGAATTAGAATTAATTCCCGTTTATCTACTTTTATCCATGTGGGGGGGAAAGAAACGTTTGTATTCAGCTACAAAGTTTATTTTGTACACTGCGGGAAGTTCTGTTTTTTTATTAATGGGAATTCTAGGTATCGGTTTATATGGTTCTAATGAACCAACATTAAATTTTGAAACATTAACTAATCAATCGTATCCCGTGGCGCTGGAAATAATATTCTATATGGGATTTCTTATTGCTTTTGCTGTCAAATCGCCGATTATACCCTTACATACATGGTTACCAGACACCCACGGAGAGGCACATTATAGCACTTGTATGCTTTTAGCCGGAATCTTATTAAAAATGGGAGCGTATGGATTGATTCGAATTAATATGGAATTATTACCCCGCGCTCATTCTATATTTTCCCCCTGGTTAATGATATTAGGTTCAATTCAAATAATCTATGCAGCTTCAACATCTCTTGGTCAACGTAATTTAAAAAAAAGAATAGCTTATTCCTCGGTATCTCATATGGGTTTCATAATTATAGGAATTGGTGCTATAAGCGATATGGGGCTCAACGGGGCCATTTTACAAATAATCTCCCATGGATTTATTGGCGCTGCGCTTTTTTTCTTGGCGGGAACTAGTTATGATAGACTACGTCTTCTTTATCTCGACGAAATGGGCGGAATGGCTATCCCAATGCCAAAAATATTCACAGTTTTCAGTATCTTCTCGATGGCTTCTCTTGCATTGCCGGGCATGAGCGGTTTTGTTGCAGAATTGATAGTTTTTTTTGGAATAATTACCAGCAAAAAATATCTTTTAATGACAAAAATACTAATTACTTTTGTAACAGCAATTGGAATGATATTAACTCCTATTTATTCATTATCTATGTTACGGCAGATGTTCTATGGGTACAAGCTTTTTAATACACCAAACTCTTATTTTTTTGATTCTGGACCGCGAGAATTTTTTATTTCGATTTCTATCCTTATACCCGTAATAGGTATTGGTATTTATCCGGATTTCATTTTCTCATTCTCGGTTGACAAGGTTGAAGCTATTCTATCTAATTTTTTATAGATAGTTTTCGTGAATAAATGAATAAAACCAAAAAATCAAAAAGAGAAATAAACCCTATGTACAATGAAAAAAAAAACTTTTTCCGTTGCATTAACTTAAAAAAATGAATTTGAATTGTAATCGAATATGTTTGCTGTTTGTGAGAACCCCTTGAATCACTACATTACTTGATTTAAAGGGTTCTCGACGATTTAGGGGAAGTTTTCTTAATATATAATATAATCGAATTTATTATATATGCTTTCTATATTTGTATTTGTCAGGTCCTTTACTCACTTTAATTCAATTAGATGTAAATAAACCATAACTGTGTAGTCCTATTCCTAATAGATTGATCCCAAAATAACATATCCAAATTATAAGAAAGCCCATAGAGGCCACTATTGAAGAATTTACACCTTCCAATTTTTTATTTTTTCTAGTATGTAAATAAATCGCGAATATGGTCCAAGTAATAAAGGCCCAAGTTTCCTTTGGATCCCAATTCCAATATGATCCCCATGCCTCATTAGCCCATACTGCTCCTGAAAGAATACCTATCGTTAAAAATATAAAACCTAGACTAATAATACGATAACTCCAATGATCCAATTGTTGAATAAATTGAGACCTGTAATAATTTACAGAAGAAAAAGAAGTTTTTCGTAAAACATTCTTTCTTTCATTCATATTCATGTATTTGATCTCAGCAAAAGAAGATGGTTCATTTAAAAAATAAAAATTATTATTTTTACCAAAAATTTGTATGACTTCTCGAAATGTAATGACTAAAATAGCTACTGATAATAATGATCCACATAAAAGAGCTGCATAGCCCAATATAATCATACTTACGTGCATCATTAACCAATGGGATTGTAGAGCGGGTACTAATATTGCGGATTGATGCATTTCGGTTAAAAGACCCGAAGTAGCAAAACCTTGGGTAAAAATAACACTTGGTGCGATTATTGTACTTAAATGGTTTTTATTCTTTTTAAAACATGGAATCATATGAAAAATGGAAAAACCCCATGAAAGAAAGATTAATGATTCATATAAATCACTAAATGGTAAATGGCCCGAAAAAATCCAACGAGTAACTAACAATACCGTTATACAGAAAAAGGTTATTATCATGCCTTTTTCGGACGAATCATATAATCTTACGATTTCATTGACTAATAAGGTTATCAAATGAATTGAAATTACAATTGATACGATCGAAAACGATATATGAGTTAATATATGCTCTAAAGTTGAAAATATCATATAAAAAAAAATGAAAATAAAAAAAAAAGTCTGAATACTAGTAATAGAAATCGGGAATTTAATAGAAATCGGGAATTGAATTCATTATAGGACTTACTCTTTTAGAAGATAAGATGCCATGCCGCCACTCGGACTCGAACCGAGATGCTCTAGCACTGCTTCCTAAGAGCAGCGTGTCTACCAATTTCACCATGGCGGCTTACTCGAAATAATAATAAGCGATTTTTAGTCAATCGTCGAGATTGAAAGAATCAATTAAAATACAATATTTGTTTAGTAAACATTAAAGAATTTAAAGAATTCTATTATAAGAATAATTATTATTAGAATTAAGTTAGAATTAAGAATAATTATTATTAGAATATTAGAATTATTTTATTAGAATTATTCTACTAAATTTCTAATAAATTCTTATTTATTAGAATAACTTCTTAATAAGAAATAAGAAATTCTTAATAATTAATAAGAAATTATTATAATAGAGAAATATATATTAAATCTGAAATATATATATATATTTCAGATTTAATATATATATATAAATAAAATAGAATAATATAAATTTGGATAATATAAAAAAAAAAAATATAAAATAAATTAAGAAAGATAAATATAAATAGATTAGATTATTATTTTTAAATAATAATAAATAAGAATTTAAATAAGAAATAATAAGAATTTAAATAAGAAATAATAAATAATAATAAATAATTAATTAAATAATAAATAATTATAGACAATTCTATATTAAATATTCTATTCGAGAATATTCTTTGAATCCAGCTAATTCAGATTATTCCAACTTTGTATTTGTTACACAAAAAAACTTTTTGAGTTCCCCGTAGAAATAGATTGCGATAATGAAAAAGCTTTCAATGCTGTCCAATATCCCCTTTTTTTCCAAAAAGTTTTCCGAATTCTTTTTTTTGATATAGAAGTGCGCTTTTTTGGAACTGCCATTCAACTAGTATAGTTTTTCATTGCTACAGTTCAATGTGAAAGACATTTCTTCTGTAAATGAAAACGAATTGTTCTTTAATTAGCCATATATCTTATCTATCTTAATTTCCCTTTTTTATGTTTTCTATCTTCTATCTTTATGTTTTCTATCTTCTATCTAAAGTAAAACATTGAATATTATAACCCTTTTTCAAAATTTTTCCAAACATACTTTTTATTGTAATGGAAAATAATCAATTAGTTCAAAA